GACCTTAAATCTTTGTGTACTAACCCCAAATCAAATTGTTTGGGACTCAGAAGTGAAAGAAATCATTTTATCTACTAATAGTGGACAAATTGGCATATTACCAAATCATGCACCTATTGCCACAGCTGTAGATATAGGTATTTTGAGAATACGTCTTAAGGAGAAATGGATACCAATGGCTCTTATGGGCGGTTTTGCTAGAATAGGAAATAATCAGATCACTATTTTAGCACATGATGCAGAGAAGTTTAATGATATTGATCCACGGGAAGCCCAAAAAACTCTTGAAATGGCGGAAGCCAACTTGAATAAAGCTGAAGGCAAAAGACAAATAATTGAGGCAAATCTAGCTCTCAGACGAGCTAGGACACGAGTAGAAGCTATCAATGCAATTTTATAAATAGTTAATGTGGATACATCTCAATAAGAAACAGAAGTTCTTTTTAGGCATCTTCTTTTTGCTTTTTATTCTTATTATTCTGCCGATTTCCTCAAATGGAATCAGATTCTGATACAACGAACAAATTGTTTATTTAAATTTTAGAAAAAAAATGGAATGGTATAGAAAAATAAAATATCTAAAATCAATAAAAAATAAAAAGAAACCAAAAAAAAATTCATAAAAGACAAAACCAATTCTTCTTCGATACTAAAATTCATGGTATCGAAGAAGTTATACCTACTATTGGATTTGAACCAATGACTCCTGCCGTATGAAAGCAATACTCTAACCACTGAGTTAAGTAGGTTATTTATAATTCAAAAGAAAAAACGAAATAGGACCCATTCTATGGATGGATTATAAAAAGAATATGAATTATAAGCAATACCAATAAAACATATAACAGAGATTGGATGTTGGATCATGTAATATTCATTTTGTTTTGATTTATCTTGACAAGAAATTATCTACATGATAAAATGTGTATCACAAGTCAAAGGGCTATAGCTCAGTTGGTAGAGCAACTCGTTTACACGCGCGCCAATGTTTTTTAGAGGAGTCTATCATGTAATCAAAAGAATTGATCTTTTTGAGAAATCTATGTCTTACTCCATGAATTTAAAGAGAACAATAGCCTGACAAAAGGTTTGGTTCTATTTAGGTACTCATTTAGGCGTCAAATAGACGTCAAGTAAAATAGAACCCCATTCCTTGATTTTAGATATTGATAAGGTTAATGCTCAATCTATTCAATGTTAGGCATAACGAGAGGATATAAGGACCTCAAAAATTCTCTTTTCATCCTTACATTATGAATTTTAAGGTGTATGAAGTTTCATATTGTATTCTTAAAAAAAAAAGCAGGACGATAGAGACTCCATTTAACTTATGTTGATCTAAGCCAAAAGCAAACCTACGTCATCAAAATACTTCTTTAAAAAACTTTGGTAGTGCTCCTGATTGTAAATCAGAATAATCAATCAAAGCACGTGGAGCCATCTACTTATCTTTATGTAAAGATAAAATATGGTAGACTAGCTGATATTTATATCAGCTAATGAAAGAGCCCAATGCAAAAAAAAATGCATGTTGGGTCTTTGAAACAGTTCGAATTATTTTGATACGAATCAGTTTGATCTGTTTTACCGAGAAGGTCTACGGTTCGAGTCCGTATAGCCCTATAAGCTTTGAGTATCTAACCCTTTCATACATATCCAATTAAAATAAAACAAAAACAAAGATAAAGAGATAAAGAATAATCTAATAATAATCAAAATAAATTCTTAACTTAAATCGAAATATAAATATAATAAATAGTCAATATGAAAATGAAAAAATAAAAAGAGTTTCATTTTTTTCGTTATAACGAGATAGGTATGTATTAGGATCAATAATATGAATTTAATTTCAATTTTTTGAATATTTCGAATAAATACTTCATTCATGCGCCGGGAACCAGATTTGAACTGGTGACACGAGGATTTTCAGTCCTCTGCTCTACCAACTGAGCTATCCCGACCATTATCAATGTATCATCTTCATTTTCATTTTACTAGATGACTTAGTCCTATGTCAATTCAAAACTGTGAATCATAAAATAAAAAAAAAAAAATAAAGGGAAACAGGAATTCTACGTTAAAGGATGTTCTTTTGTTTTTTATGTGCATCATATATCACCCACAATAGAAAATAGAAAAAAAATTTATGCTCAGATCTGTTTTTTTTTTAACGTAGAATCCATAAGAAACATAACGAATTTTGAATTTCTATTCAAAAAACGAGAGGATAGATCATTAAGGGATTCAACCGGGACTTTTTTGGGGATAGAGGGACTTGAACCCTCACGATTTATAAAATCGACGGATTTTCCTCTCACTATAAATTTCATTGTTGTCAATACTGACATATAGAATGGGACTCTATCTTTATTCTCATCTGACTAATCTATTTTGAAAAAGATATATCAGACTTTGGAGTAAATTATTTGATCAAATCATATTTGATTCTTTCTTCAACTTCCAATTGATTTGATTCAATTAATTCAAAAAGTCTTTTTCTTTTTATAGTTTTATAGAAAGAAAGGTTATCCTTCATCTTTTTGAAAGTTTTGATGCAAGGATTCCTTGACTTGACTAACTTAATGCACAGTCAACTCCATTTTTTAGAACAGCTTCCATTGAGTCTCTGCACCTATCCTTTTTTGATTCTTTTGATTGAATTCTTTTTTTTTTTTTGAAAACAGGATTTGGCTCAGGATTGCCCATTTCTAATTCCAGGGTTTCTCTGAATTTGAAAGTGATCACTTAGTATGTTTCCATACCAAGGCTCAATCCAATTAAGTCCGTAGCGTCTACCGATTTCGCCATATCCCCTTTTGTTTTTACATTCAGATCTTATTATTATGTCCTTACTTTTTGTTCCATCATTTAGATTTGCATTAATTTCATTTGATAATGATTTCTATATGAAAATTTTTTTTTCCAATCAGAAATGATTCTAGCATTTCTCTATATCCAATTCAATAGAGATAGCTATATACCACTTTTATCTTAGAAATCCCTATTTTATTCGAATTTTTCCCGTACAAATTTAGAATACTTGAACGATCGATTCTATTTTCTCTGGAATTTTGACCTTTCCGAATGAAAATTCAAAAATATGAGTGTCTCTTTAGAATTTATATTTCAATTTATATTCTAGATCGTACTTTTTTTTTTCGTTTATTTCTTATTTCTTTCATTTTATTATGATAAGATACTTTATTATAGAATATATTCTATAACATAACTCAAAGTAACTGCAATGTAAATTTATAACTGATTATGTAAATTATGTACTAGTACTAACTAGTATTAAAATATTATGAATAGTATAAAATGAAATTTCATTTGAATTCAAAAAATTATAAATGACTAGATTCAGAGATATGAATCTATTAAGAAGAGGAGAGGGGTAAGATATTAACAATTGATCAATAGATAATTAATAAGAGAATTAATAAATGTGAATTAAAGATTGCTATATTATTATATTCATTATTTTTTTTCTATATTTTTTTCTATAATAAATACTACTTATATATTATGATTATGTTCTATATTGAATATTCAATTGTGTTCTATATTTCTTTGTGTATGTGTATTTATGATTTTATGATTAAGGTGATTAAGGACAAACGATTAATAGTGAGTATTTTAGCAGTTTCAATGAATTACTATATAAACTATATAAATAATAAATAAAATTGATATTATATAAGCCCGCTTAGCTCAGAGGTTAGAGCATCGCATTTGTAATGCGATGGTCATCGGTTCGACTCCGATAGCTGGCTTTTCTCTATTTGTTTGACTTTCATAATGTCTTTCTGCAATAGAAATCTAATCTATATTTCAAATTAAAAAAGATTTTTCTATTTTTTTTTAAGTCCATAATGATCTATTATATCAACGTAGTAACTAAAAAATATAGGTCTTAGATATCTGCAGAAAAAAAAATAAAGGACCCATATTTTCTTTTTTTTTTTCTATTTAAATTATACATATATATTCAAACAGACATTTATATATCTAAATATAACTAAATATAAATAGAAGAAATAGATTTATCAAAATAAAATATAAAATAAAGTAAGATACTTTCCGGATATTGATAAAATGAATCTCATTCTTTCTTTTTTGTAGTCAAATACTTAAATAGATTTCGATTCATTTCTCATATCTTTATTCTTTAGTTCAGTTTGAATTGATGTTTATGAAAATTTTCACAATATCAATAAAATAAATAAGGAGTATTTATGTCGCGTTACCGAGGGCCTCGTTTCAAAAAAATACGCCGTCTGGGGGCTTTACCGGGACTTACTAGTAAAAGGCCTAGAGCTGGAACCAATCTTAGAAACCAATCGCGCTCCGGTAAAAAATCTCAATATCGTATTCGTTTAGAAGAAAAGCAAAAATTGCGTTTTCATTATGGCCTTACAGAACGACAATTGCTTAAATATGTACGTATCGCGCGAAAAGCCAAAGGATCCACAGGTCAGGTTTTACTACAATTACTTGAAATGCGTTTGGATAACATCCTTTTTAGATTGGGTATGGCTTCGACTATTCCCCAAGCCCGACAATTCATTAATCATAGACATATTTTAGTGAATGACCATATAGTAAATATACCAAGTTATCGCTGCAAACCCCGAGATATTATTACAGTGCGAGATGAACAACAATCGAGAACTATGGTTCAAAATTATCTTGATTTGTCCCCACATGAGGAATTGCCAAAACATTTGACTCTTCATCGATTCGAATATAAAGGATTCGTCAATCAAATAATAGATAGTAAATGGGTCGGTTTAAAAATAAATGAATTGCTGGTTGTAGAATATTATTCTCGTCAGACTTAGACCTAACTAAAAGGATTGATTCAGGAAATTTTACTCCCTTTTTATAATGAATGGAATAGAATAAGCAAAGAGAAAGGGAACAAAAACAAAAATCAGAGGTTTGACCCGAATATTTTTCTCCCATTCATTTATGAAGAATTGATAGGGAGATTTTCATTCTTTAAAAAATCTTTGCAGTATTTTACATATCACATCAATTACAAATTGAGAATAAAATAAATATATATAAAAGAAAGATCTAATTGTTGTATGTAATAGTGGTATCCTTTTAGATTTGATACATTATTGCAAATCAAATAAGTGAATGAGATGAAAGTATGAGACGGAAAGAGAGGGATTCGAACCCTCGGTAAACAAAAGCCTACATAGCATTTCCAATGCTACGCCTTGAACCACTCGGCCATCTCTCCTACACAAGCATTATTATTATGACTCGAAAACTAAGTGAATAGTGAGTCATTCATATTATATTGTTGGATAGGTATGTACAATGAATTCTAACTCTAAAACTATAAAATAAAAATAGAAAAACTTTCATCATAGAATAATTTTTCTTCTTTATCATAAGAGAGAATATAATTAAATCAAAATTTCTCGAATTATCCTCAAATTATTTGATTCTTAAACTTCGAGTAAATGGGAACCGCTCTTTGCATTACTGCTATATTTAGATGAAATCAAATCAGAATCACATATTCATCTTTTTGTTTTTTATTTATATGAATTCCTACAAAATAAATATAAAATCCAACAAGATAAAAAAATATTTTTATCTTTTTATAATATGAATAATTTATCTAATTCTAATTCTATTCACATATATATGAATATATTAAGATTAATAATTTCATAATATTGAAGTATTTTTTATGTTATTTCATAATGTACAAATCCTTTTTTGTTGTGGGATCATTTTCTCACAATAGATAATTCAAAGAATTATAGAATGGATTACTAACTATGCCTAGATCGCGGATAAATGGAAATTTTATTGATAAGACCTTTTCAATTGTAGCCAATATCTTATTACGAATAATTCCCACAACTTCAGGAGAAAGGGAGGCATTTACCTATTATAGAGATGGTGTGATTTGATTTATTTTTTTTCTACTCTAAGTCTTCAAATAAATAGATAGAATTCGGGATAGAAATCAAAAAGATTATTGAAATAAATCTACGCTTGTTGGGGGTGAAGTTTGTAAATAAATCAATTCCTTCTATCGTGTATTCCCGATTAATGCAGCCTCTGATGCTTCAATTTTAATTTGAGTATTGAGCGAAAGGTGACACCTATTGGTTCTGCGTTACAGGTCAATCTGAATCCATTAATACTAATAGGTGGCATAGGGAAAAATTCACTACGCCTAGGAATCAACAAAAAAAACTTTGTTATTTATTTGTTATTTAAATTAAATAAACCCTTTTCCTTTTGGGGATCGGAATTAAAAAGAATGGTTAGGACAACAAACATCCATCTCGTTTGTATTTTGGATACCCATATAACCATCAAAGACTGTTGAAGTGACTAATTCCCATAAATGAAGAGGCGTTGGAAACAAAGAAATTGTTGGAGTTACTTTTTTATCTATCTAGTATGACCCACTTGATGTTAAGAAAATAAAAAGATCTTTTGCAGGAAGGTTGGCTAGATATTTTTTTTAACACTAGCCCCGCTCAATTGATAATGAAACTATTTCAATTTTTTTATTCCCCTTTTCCATATATTACTGGATTTTCATTATGCACATACATAAAGGAGGAGGAGCCGTATGAGGTGAAAATCTCATGTACGGTTCTGTAGCGGAGATTCGTTGAATCGAATGACGACCGTAACGGATGTCGGCTCAATCAGAAGGAAATTATGCGGAGGCTTTACAAAATTATTATGAAGCTATGCGACTAGAAATTGATCCCTATGATCGAAGTTATATACTCTATAACATAGGCCTTATCCACACAAGTAACGGAGAACATACAAAAGCCTTGGAGTATTATTTTCGGGCACTTGAACGAAACCCGTTCTTACCGCAAGCTTTGAATAATATGGCCGTGATCTGTCATTACGTGCGACTATCTCCACTATAGAAATAAAAAAGGAAAAAAATAAATTTGTGAATTGAAGAAATACTCGAAAAAAAAAATAGGCTTTCTACATATACATCGTGAAAAAACAACGATTTTATTAGCTGTAGCAAAGAAAGACACTTCATAGAAGTCAAAAAACGAAGAAAAATATATGCCTAGATACTTTATTCTATGGATAAAATATCTAATTGATAGAGGAAGCACCGTCAAGATCAATTGGCAAGGTTTTTGGCCAATACAACAATGCAATACGAACTGCTTATACCTATTATTTCTATATCATAGATACAAAATAAAAGTTTAGGAATCTACTTATGTAATAGAGTAGATCATCTAAGAAATTGAGCAGCGGTGTAGCATCCGATCCCAAAGATAGTAAGTCTTTTCTTTTTTACGAAGTAAAGTCTTTTTCAATGATTCTATATCAATTTAGATAAGAAACCGAGATAGTTATCTTTCAGAAAATTATAAAGATAGCAAAAATAAAACGCCTATGCTTGATTTTCTTCTGAAGGTGGGAAAAAAGATAAAACTTAAATGAACCAATGATCAATCATAATTCAAGTTTGAAACT